ATGAATCCGCCCAAGCAGGCTTACTAATGGGATGTCCTGAAAAGTTACAAAATTTCGCTTTAGCCAATGATCCAATCAAAGGAATAATTGGAACTATAGTATCAAACTTTTTAATAACAATATCTATAATAAATGACTTTTCTAACATTTGACTCCTTACTACTGAAGGAGTTGGTCGTACACTTGAAAGATAACCCAGAAAATCGATAAAATGATTGGATAATTGGTTTATATGAATCCTATCCGGTTGAGACCAAAAGTAAAAATGACATTCCCATAAATTTACAAGGTAATATTTCCATTTCTTCATCAGAAGAGGGGTTCCTTTTGAAGACAAAATGGATTTTCCTTGAAATCTGAAATACTGTATGAAAGGATCCTTGAACAACCATAGGATAGTATGAAAATCATTACGAAAATCCACTAAAAAATGTTCTATTTTTCTATAAAAATGTGTTCGATCAAGAAAAGCTCTAGAAGACGTTGATCGTAAATGATAAGATTGTTTACGGAGAAAAACAAATATGGATTCCGATTCATATACATGAAAATTATATAGGAACAGGAAAAATCTTTGATTCTCTTTTGAAAAAAAGAGAATCATTTTCGTTTTTTGAGTAATAAGACTATTCCAATTATGATACTTGTAGAGAAAGAATCTCAATAAGTGCAAAAAGGGAGCATCTTGTATCCAAGAGCGAAGGGTTTGAACCAATAGTTCCAGATGGATAGGGTAGGGTATTAGTATATCTAATACATGATTTAAATGTAATAATTTATCCTCTAAAAAGGGAAATATGGAATGAATTGATCGTAAAGTAGTCATAGATTTGTCTATTTCTTTACTTTCTGGGGAAGATACTAATCGCAGTGAGAATGGAAGTTCCACAATGACTGCAACCCCCTCTGATATCATTTGAGAATCCAAATTTTTATTATGCCCGAAAAAAAAATTTGGATTAGAATCATTCGTAAAAATAATCAAATGCTTCTGTTGATACATTCGAGTAATTAAACGTTTAACAATTATTAAACTATATTTTTTGTCATAACCTAAATTTTCCATAGGCTCATAAAGAATCGATTTATTTAACCCATGATCATGAGCAAGTGCATAAATGTATTCCTGAAAGAGAAGTGGGTATAGGAAGTCCCGTTCTCGCGATCTATCTATCTTTAAATAGCCTTGTAATTCCTCCATTTGAAATTCGATTTGAACCAAAACCGGGGATTTCTTGGGTCATCAAATGATACGATACATAGGTACGATACAGTCAAAACAAGGTATCAAGGTATCATAGTAAGAAAAGATACCTTGGAAATGATTAATCCATGGATTCTCTCTTTTTCCATCCGATTGGTTCTTGTTCGTTATAAGATACCGAAGATGTTTATAAATCCTTTATTTTTGCAACCCGATCGCTCTTTTGACTTTAGAATTATATTTCTCAATATACTGTTTCTTTTACACATTCGTCTCCGCACAGGGATATAATTAATAGAATAGTTAGGATTCAAAAAAAAAGTGAAGAATCCACTTATTAAAGTGATTTCATAACCTTTGCCCGCCCCAGGGACTAATATATTTCTAACGTATAATTAGATCGGGTAATTGGTAATTATTCGAATTAAGAACCGAAGCTCGTTGCTCTTTTTGTTTCCCTATAATTGGAGCTTTTTGGCTCTATCCATTTATTCACTCGATCCAACCATAATTGATTTTTTGTACCGCTCTAAGAATTAAAACTCTAACAAACTAAACAAATATTTTGTACCGATCCCGTAAGGGTTAAGTACTCTATCTTAAAGTTATTTATTTATGATATGAGTTATTCATTTATACGACATGCTGTTTTTTCCATTCGTTCCCTCTCAGGATCAGTCGGGGTCTTACAAACTCTACCAACGGTATGGACGAATCCGTTCCTTCATCCAAATGTGTAAAAGATTTTAGCCGCACTTAAAAGCCGAGTACTCTACCGTTGAGTTAGCAACCCCAAAATAGAATTATGGTGTGTAGATACGATCGAAAAAAAAAAAGAGAGATTGGATTGCACAACCCCATCAAAAACATTTTTTTATAGTAAATTATGAACATAAAAATGAACAGCTATAGCTATAATGAAAATCTGAAAAATTCCCGGATAAGATAAATGAAATATATCCCAGAGAATTTAAGGAACGTATCGCTTACATGAAGTAAAGTAAAAAAAAACTTATAGGGCGTGGATAAATAGATCTATTTATCCACGATCAATTATATTTTTTCAATGCACTATTGTCAATATGAACGTTGAGAAAAAAATAATATTTTTATTATAAAATAATAAGAACTTGTGTTGGATTGGCATTTCATAAATAACCTACCTAGAGAATAAAAAAAGTGTAGATGTCGAAAAGAAAAAAAGAATCCAGAAGAAAACCTCGGGTTTATTCAATATCCATAAAGATACCATAAGAAAGCTCGGCCCCTTTTTTTAGTGGAGTCTCGCCAAAAACT